CTTCTTCAAACTCCGATTCGTATTTTTCATAGTTTTGAATCATATCTAACTGATTCCTTGGTTCGGACCGAAGAAGTAATGTCACTCGATTATTATCAAACTGACTGCAATCTTTTTCTGTCCGTGAGGATCCCAACAGAGCGCCTTCTAGTTCTAATAGGCCATGAACTAGATCAGAATCATTCTCAGCGAATCTATAAGAAGCGATCCAATTATTTTCATCAGGTCCGGGTGAAGACCAAAGATCTTGAGCGACCAATCCGGCAGAACAATTCAAAAGATAAAGAAGTATCGTTAATTTCTTCATGCTCGTTCCAAGTTCGAAGTACCATTTGTACAAATAAGAATCCCCTTCTTTACATGATTTCTTCTTCATATAGATAGATATAGGATCTACGGGGCAATTACTTAGAAGTACATTTTGTGCAACAGCCCTTCCTATCTGATAGAAAAGGATCCCATGATCCTGAACCGATATTACCTGGGATCGCAAATCCCAAGTTTGTCTATGAAGAGCTGATCTAATTGTATTAGTTTCTATAATTGATTTCTTCTGTGTAATACTAATGGATAGGGCCTCATTGATAAGTGCTGCAAGATCTCGTGCATTGGAACCCATGGTTATGGACCCGAATCCGTTAGTATGGAACATTTTCTTTTCCAAGTGAAACCCTTTAGTATATGAAAGAATGAAAAAGTGCTTTCGTTGTTGTTGAATAAGAAGCCTTCGTATCTTAATGCATGTATTTAATTTATTCGGAGCTATTAGAGCGGGATCCACTTTTTGGGGAATATGAGTCGAACCAATAACAAGAATATTTCTAGTAGAATATCTTTCACAATCTCTGGAGAGATAGTTCTGTAATAGACCGAAGGATCTGTAATTCACATACAGATCATGAATGTTTGGAATCCATATTATGCAAGGAGACATTGCTCTTGCTAATGCGAATCGAAAGGTGATATCGATATAAAATCCGTATATACTCGGCGGCATATCCATAGTTAGCACATTCGTCATATCTAGCAGCTCCGTATCAAGATCAAGGTCATCATCAATATCGTCACTATCATCAATATCGATATCGTCACGATAATCACTATCGTCACTATCACTATCATCAATAAAAAAACCTTCAGGCTTGTAATACGAATACGGAAAGTTGTTCGGAAATATCGTAATGAAAGGAACATGGGAGTTTGTCGCTAGGTATTTGACCAAATAGGATCGTCCAGTTCCTATAGAACCTATCACTAAAATACCCCTAGAAGGGGATAGGGCTAAACGGAGCGAGAAGGGTTTTCCATGAGATGGGAAATGAAAACTATTAGCCCCACACGGGGTTTGTGAATAAGTGATTGTCTGATAATGAGCAAGGAATATCCGTCTTTCTGCTAAACAGGATCTATTGAACTCATAATTCATTAGATACTTTTTATGAATGTCAACTAAGTATCGTAAGTAAATTGATCCCGGTTGTTCAATCATTTGATAACCAGAGTCATTCTTTGATAAATGATCACTATGAGTCAGACTCAATAGAATTTGATCAATCCTTTTTTCTTTTTCGGTCGTTAAGGTGGAGAACTGAACCAAGAATTCTCTTTCTTCATCATCAACCAAATCACTGTTCGCGACCCAGGATTCTATTTTCTCATCAATCCAATCACCGTTCACCCCTTTTCTTTTTCTTATCAATGAATAGATCTCTTTACTTGTACGACTTAGATGTCTCGTATTTCTCGAAAAAGCGATTCGATTGATGGGATTTTGTATGATACTTCTGAGATCGATGAGATTGATATTCAAATATTTCTTCTTAGAACGTATTGATTTGACCCCATAAGCGGAACCACCAACCAATAGCATGTTGCCACCAGAAGCAGAAACCCGTATTTCTTCCAGAAAATCTCCTAATTGTTCCAGAGCAACTAGAAAGAGATTCTTTAACCAGAAAGAATTCAGTTCAGATTCAGATGTAGGATACCTATCCAAAAGTTTTCGCAACTCAATCATGTATGATGGAATCATCAAAGATTTGATCTTTTCTAACTCTGTCTGTAACTCACTAGAGGCTCGGGAAACAAAGAGAAGATGTATGCGAACGAGATATCCAGCAACAAGAAGAAGGAAAAGGATTGAATAGAGGAACTCCCGAGCATTTGTTAATCTCAGATGTGTCCATATCAATGGAACGGGTGACTCATTATTTCGATGAATCGTTTCTTCGGACAGAAGGAGATTCTGTAAACACTTACTCGAAATCTCACTTATCAGACTCGAAATCTTACTTTTCAGAGTCAGAGTCCATTGTGGAAGAATCTTCTGAGGAATTGGCCATGATATATCTGATACATGCATAATATCTCTCAAAACGGATACAAATTTGTGCCTGCTACTTAGTATCCTTAGTATCGGCAATGGTTCTGAAAAAATCTCTAAAAGGGTGGTGAAATTTAGATATTTCCACCCTGTCGAAGTAAGGAACCATGGCATATATGTTTGGAAGAGATTCCATTTTGAGAGATTGAAAAGAGCACTATCTCGTCGAAAGGTTCTATACATCTGCCCTTTCTCAACGCATTTCTTTAGAGAAAGACTCCGTTTTTTTTTCCTCTTTCCAGATGGGAAATCCTTCTCAGAACATGGAGTGTGAATCAAATCCATGTTTGAATTGAAACTGAGATACTCATGCAAGTTCTTCCCTTCTGAATCAGATAGATTCATATCTGAAAGAGGCTGACAATAAGTTCTTTCAAAATGAACTATTTGTTCCTCTGTTAGAGGTGTTGTAGAAATGTCTGCGATCGAGTAAATAGCTCTACGAACGAATGGCTCGGATCGAATTGGAAAATGGAAAAATTTGTACAAGTTATACCTTTCGTCACCACTTTGTGTAAAATCGTTAGGTATAAATATGTCAGATACCTGTGACTCGATTGGCAAAATAGTCTCTCTCTCCCCAAAAATATGTTTTTTTTTACCGACGCACGAAGAAAATATTTTGTTGCGAATGAACAAGATAGTGAGGAATTGTTCATATGTAGGATCATAATTATTGATACGGGTCTTTTCCACATAAAAAGGGAATCTTTTGTTACAATAGAACCAGAAGCGATTTGGATCATTCAAGAATCGAAGTGGATTTGCTTTATAAAAAGAAGATATCAATGAACTTCTATGAAATGGTTTCACGGGATTCAGCCAATTGTCTCGATCATGGAATATCATTGATAAATAGGAATCCGTGTTATCAAAGGATTTCCTGCGATTATTTCTAGTATGGAATGAGTCAATCACCCACTTTGGTATCTTTTTGAAGCAAAATGGTAATCTTGTTCCTCCATTGATCAAGGATTTCGGTCTTTTGGAAGTATCATGATCATCCAATAAGAAGGGTTTCAATTTATTCAAATGAACGATTTGAACACCTATTGATTCTAACAACTGATTGCGGAGTTGATCATTCGGACCTTTCAATTCATAGATGTGGATCTCGGACCTATGAATGGGGGTATTCCCGATACTCACAAAGAAAAGGGGAAGTGACTTGGACAAAAAGAGAAGTGACTTGGACAAAAAGAAACGAAGTGACTTGGACAAAAAGAAACGAAGTGACTTAGACAAATCTTGTTTGTCTATAACCTCGGACCAATCAATCGAATATTGATTAATACGTAACCGATCGAACACTACTTGAAAATGGTTCTTCTGTTCAGAAAGGAAATGTTCCAAATGTTCCTGGAAATTCTTGCTCCCATTGGACCATTTGTATCTATATACATCAGGATCCCGATTCATGGATCTCCCGGTTCGAGAAATAAGAGGATCAAACCATTTCTTCTGACTCTTTTTCAAATTCGATAAATGTTGGTTGATCGTATATTTCATTATAGTTATATGATTCAGAGTATCATTTCCTATTTGATCCCTTTGAATTCCATATTCGAAGTTGTGATCGGATCTATTCATTAAAAAGAATCGATTAGATACATTTCTTATGTACCCATAGATTTGAATCAGATTTCGGATCAATCTATATTGATTGACTGCCTCCATTATGTTGTTGCTAGCAAATACCGCTGTTTTTCGTTTTGGATCTTCCAAATCATTCCCGCAGTAGATCCGGGCCGATTTTTTTCTGATCCTTCGATAAAAAGATTCATTCTCTTCATAAAAAAGAGGAGGTAGAACCAATAAAGATTTCTTTTTCGATTCATCTCTGGAGTTGAATACCTGATTCAAGAATTTTTTTTGATCCAACCCGTAGGAATCAATAGAAAAGGCAAATCTCCTATGATACACCAGATCCGGCTCGGTTATTGATAGAGTGAATAGATCTGCCATTTCTTGAAATCTCTCTTCTGATTCAAAATCGTGGTGTAACGTGTATCCCCTTTTGTTCCGGTCATGGAATAGATGAAATAAATCAAAAAATGGATTTTTGTTCAAGAATGAAATAGGATGAATTGAGACGGTATTTTGTAAATACGTAATTATCTTGAATATATCAACCATTTCCTTATTTTCCGCTCGCCTGGAAGGGACAAAAGAAACATCTTGTTTTTTCTTCAAAAATTTCTGATCTCTGGTGGACCTCTCAATAGGATTCGAACCCAGATGAAGTTCTGACCATCTGTCAGAGAAAAAAGAACGAATTGATCTTGTAGGATTCCCAAGAAATTCTTCGATTTCTTCCGGAAGCAGATGATTATTCATCTGCTTCTCACGTTCCGTGAATAGCCGGGACATTGAGGAAGATCCAAAAAGGCATTTCGGGAATTGATCTGATTCTATCTCTGTTCGTTCCGTTTGAAGAAAGGAAGGATCCCAAAGAATCGATCTTTCTTTTAGTTGCTGAATCTCTGTTTGATCGATCAATGTGGGATATTCTGAATCCTCATTTCTAATGGAATCGAAATGATCTATGGATTGATCAGAAGATCCTTTCAATTGGCTAGAATCCCTTACTTGAACGAAAATAGATCTTGATCTTGTG